AGATTGACCAAATAGAACTTCCCCGCCGGGCCGGGTTCTTTCTATTGGTGGAAAGGAAGGGGTCGGGAGACTTCTTCAAGAAATGCAAGACGACTTCTGTTCTGCTACGGACGCCTCGCGGGGATTCGAACCTCCGTACTATGCATTACCCCATTTCGTGTCTGGTGTGCCTACCCTTGTTTTAAAGCAAGGGAACGTGATAGAGTTATGTGAACCGATTCAATTGTACGAATATCTCTCCAGTCCTGTCAACCGCTAAACCGAATTTTCATTCCTTTTTGCCGGATTTACTAACTGGGAGACTCCACTGAGATTGAAACGAAATCCACAAACCTTTTTGATTATTCATTGATTCTTCGGGTAGTGGTAAGGTTCCAGTTCATACTGACTATGGCCAAGGGTTCGAATCGAGTCCCGCCCGCACTCAATCATCTCTAAAGCGATGTTCGATTCCCTCCTCGTACAGAGACCTTTTTTTTTTCACGGCCTGACAAGCCCACGCTTGTCTCACAGGCAAGTCTTTTCACCAATATCGAGAAAATAATAACATATGAATAGAGAAAAAAAAAGGGGGGGGGGGGGGGGCATTCTCTTTTCGCCTAAATACTCGGTTGGATGTAACGGCGTGGGTTGTTACTGCGCAACTCCAGCTGTGCACTGCGCGGAAATACTTATATCTCCTCCGGAATAGACAAGGGATCATTTTCCTAGCAAGTGATTTTGGGTGCGAGAAGACAAGTACAAGCTAGATAGGAGAATGCCAGGATCAATTACCGAAGAAGATATAACTATTTCGTAAGTTGCATAGACGGACTAGTTGGGATAGCGGAACCAGCTTTTAATACAAATCAGTTGAAGAGAAAAAAGAAAAAAAGAAGTTTCGTACCACAATTCGAAGTGGGTCTAAAAGAAGGTATTCCGTGTGATTCCGATAATGGGATCTATGAAGAGACCCGATAGGGTTGATGCTAGTGCACGAATGATCATAGCTATTTCAAGAGAATTTTTCGAAATCGAAATTGATGGAGAAACTAATGAATTTTGTCTAGAAGTTATGGGTGTGCCGCTCCTCCCACTCTTCCCAGTGAACATTGATTTAATTATTTTTAGATAGTAATAGATAGAAATGACACTTGTGACGAGCGCCACCGGAACTGATGGGTACGAACCAGCTTTCCATCCATGCCAAAAGAGATAGAGTTTACCAAAAAAACCGGATGGTGGAGGCATACCCCCTAGGGATGGTGAACGTAAAACCGGAGAGAATGTTAGAACAGGATCCTTCATGTATAATCCCGCGTAATCCCTGATATTATCAGTTCCGGTTCGTAAACCAAATGGGGTGATACGAGCAAAAGTTCCCAAATTCATAAATATATAGATAAACGTATAAGTTATCATACTTGCATAACCGTTCCCCGAATCTGCAGCAAGTACCCCAATCATGATATATCCAATTTGGCTTATAGGAGGATAAGCTAGCATACGTTTTATGCTTCTTTGAGTAACGGCAATTAGATTTCCTAATATCATACTAAAAGTAGCTAATAATCCCACTGCGGCATGCCACTCATTAGATAAGTATGGGAAAATTAGACCGAAAAGTCTTGTAAATGAAGCTGGAGCTGCTACTTTAGAGGTAACGGAAAGAAAAGCAACGACTGGTGTAGGAGAGTCAGAGTCGAAAAGAAGATTTTCGATCTTTCCGCTCATTCAGAACCGTGCGTGAAATTCTCACCTCACACGGCTCCTGGTTCGGGAGAGAGTCATAACTGGTATTGCTCCCAGAACCTTCCTCGTGTATGTCTCAAATCCATTTTTTCTTAAATAATCCAGAATCACTCGATGCGAAGAATAGTTGTTAACTTCTCGAGGAATCCCTCATCATTTGTTTCTATCTCCCGCCAGGAGTTTCGTCTCAAATTTCTTCTTGCTGTCCTTATTCCTTTTTCAACGGAATCCTTTCAACAACTTTTGATAGGCATATGTGACAGGCGGAAGAGACAAATTGCAACTTTTTTCGTTCCCGATAGGCACAGAGGTATTATCTT